GTAATTCCTTACATAAAGACTCAGAAAATACAGGGTCCCCACCTACACACGCAAATTGTTGATAAAACTCCAAAATAGCATTTTCCCTTGACCCAATCTTTTTTTTCTCCTTTTCATTTAGGAAAGACAAGAAAATGTCAGGGTAACAAACATTCTCTAGAATTTCTCTTAAATTCGAACCCATAGCCGATGATGGAACTAGAATAGATATTTTTTGTTTCCTACTCACACGAGCCCATATCCTTGCTTTTCTATCAATCTCTAATTCTGATCTTCCTCCCCAATCTGATATTATAGTTCCGGTATAGATAGAAATTCCGTTATGGTCCAATTCTGAACGATAATAAATGCCGGGACTTTGCAATATTTGATTGATCACAATTCTGTATATTCCATTTACTATAGAGGTTCCAAAGGAATTCATTAGAGGAATGTTTCCAATAAATACGGTCTGTTCTTGTATATCTTTACCCGGTTTCCAAATTAATCCTGCGGGTACATATAATTCAGAAGAATATGTGAGTGATTCATACACAGCATCTCTCTCTTTTATCAAAGGTTCTGCCAATTGATATGTTTCTACAAATAATTGAAATTCAATTTCTTGATCTGTATCTTCAATTTTTGGAAACTTATGAAGTTCTTCGGTCAAGCCCTGATCAACGAACCTACAAAATCCCTCAAATTGTATCTGACTAAATCCTGGTATTGTAGACATTCCCTCATTTCTATCCCGGAGCATCTTAATTTAGTTTTCCGTTTCTCGAAAAAATCCCATTATTGGCTCACTCTTCATCGAACCGTATGGATCGACCGAGCAATGATGGAATGTATATTCTTTTTACTGAATCGCATGAAATTTTATCCAACTTCATATATGTATGTATGAAATACGTATGGGCGGGGCGGGTTAATAAAGATAATTTTCTACTCCAATTCGAATTTGCGACAGATACAAATGGAAATGCATTAATAAAAGATTGCTGGAAACTAAATTCCATCACTTCAACTTATGGCGTCTTATATAGAAGATAAAAAGGGGGATCCCATTTATACCTATCATTATCATATTATGATCAGATTGGGTATTTGAAATAGATTCAGGATTTGATCCATTCTGTATGAATGAGATAAAGACAGGATAATTAGGAACAGTATCGAATTTATTTTAGCACTTAACTAATTTCATTAATTCCATTGGTAAAAAAAAAATTGCAAAGAAGAGAGGGATTTATATCCCTTTTTAAATTAGTAGAATATGATTGAAGTGCGTAAGAAGAGTTTGATTTAGACTTCTTAAGTACACATCGGGCTATAGCTATTTTGCTATCTGCCTATCCCATCTTTTATCGCAGTTCCATTTGCAGCAACAGAGGTCGTGCTATATCTTTTGATGGAATTTCGATTCCATCTATTCAATGAAAAATATTGAATGCAAAATTCAAGCACGACGATTCACTATAAGATATAAGAGGGGATAGGCAGATAAGGCACCTTACTAGGTATCCGTGTGACAATTTATCTTCTAGGGTTTACATACACACATAATTGTTGTTATAATTGAAATTGAAAAGGATTCATTATTGAAAATAATTGATATGGATTAGTCGGATATCCATTTTATTTTCTTATTTCATTAATAAAGATGGAAGATCCAAATACAAAAGCCATTCAGGAATTCTCAGTGAATAGTTCATGGTTCCAATTTTCCCTGATTTTTTGATTCTTTGGTTGGGAATCTTTTTTTTTTTTGAATAGAAAAAAGAAAGGAGAAGTTCTTATTCTATTCAGATTCAATTAAATTAAGATTATATTAAGGGCTGTATGTTTTGAAGGGCTATACAATCAAGAGATCCACTCGATCCAAAACGGAGGGATTTCCTCCTTGAAAAGGATAAAGAAAATGGTATTCAAGATCCAATCCAAATCAGAGAAAAAAGAAACGGTACGGTTTAGTAACCCCCCCCCCCCAAAAAAAAAAAGAATATTTCCATCTATATCGATTTTGTTTGTATCGTTTTGGCGGCATGGCCGAGTGGTAAGGCGGGGGACTGCAAATCCTTTTTCCCCAGTTCAAATCCGGGTGTCGCCTGATCAACAAAAGATACGGAATCTTTGACCCCCCTAATAGAACTCAAGAAAATCGTGCCCGGCAGAAGCATAGGCATATGCATAGGTAAAGGGCTGTCCATACTGAATTTCTAGAATCTAGGAGTTCCATAAAAGACTTTCATTTTTTTATGTTACTTAGGAAAGGCAACAAAACAAACAATCGATCTTATTTTTCCTACATGTTCCATTAATCACATTCCCTTAATACTTCCGAAGTAGTTGTATATCTTGTTTATGCTTAATACTTTCCGATTCTAACAGAAATCATATAGGATCTTGTTAGGAGTACATTTATTGTATTGGTTCATCAATTAGGTCCGAATTCTGTTTTGACTCTTCACCATGGATTCCGCTATTATTAGTGATCAATAATGGAATAATTCTTTCATATTCATAAAGATAGGGGACATAATTTACATGGATATAGTAAGTCTCGCTTGGGCTGCTTTAATGGTAGTCTTTACTTTTTCCCTTTCACTTGTAGTATGGGGAAGAAGTGGACTCTAGTAGTACTACTCTACTAATTAAGTTGAATAATCGAATTGTATAAATTTTAAATAGATCGTTATGCGATGCGTTTTTTTTTAATATCTCCATTTTCCAAAGAAATTCCACTGGAACCCGGTAATATATGAATAATAGTCTTTCGATCAAACAAATATTTCAATGATTTGATTCCGATATTACTCGTATTTAATTTATAAACTCAAAACTCAAAGGAATACACAGAATAGGGAATTTTTCCAACCGAATTCTTCCGATTCCTAAATATTCCATTTCGACGAATCCACTCTTACTCTTACCAGAATTATCGATATTACAATTAGGAATAACTAACCCATATTTCTTTTCTCTTTTTGATTTGTTTCCCTCTTGACTGTTCAAAGGAGAAGTCGTTCTGCTATTACGTAGATATGAACTTTCTAATGTACTGGAGGCAACATAGTGGTTGTACAAAGAAGTACTACGCATAAGAAGATGTTGCTTGCGTTGGGCGAGCCATGCCCACTTACCGTTTATACTTCTAAAATTTTTTTTTATGCTTTATTTATTAACTCACCTCATGTTGTGGTTCAAGCATGAAAAATCTGTGAGGTTTACTACTCCTTTTCCAAACCCGAAGAAGCCATTATAGAACCCCTTGGATCATCTGTTAACAGCTCAATCAATTACTTCTTTGGTTGGAATGTTAAAAAAAAAAATGACTTGGTTTTTGTTATATAATATATGATCATACGACTCTTCCTTCCCCCATTGATTGTTTCTATGGATCTCGGGATCCGTGTTGAGAATAATCCAAAATCCAGGAATTTGAAGAGTTGAAGTTCGATTATTTCCGATTGATCAGAATCAACACAAATACATGTAGCGAAGAAATCGAATTGGGGTGTGATTTCTATGTACATATATGAAATATACATGTCAATATATGTACCTAATTCGCATGTACATATATCGACAATCATATATAGAGATATGGTCTATATTAAGACCATATCTTTATATAATACAACTCTATAGAATACACTAATAGATAGTGTAGTAGAAAGGACTATATGAACCTTTCTACCACACTATCTAGTATACTCAGGCTGCTGGTTCCAGTCCGCTTATTTCAGTTAAATCCCTTCTGTTTATTCAATCATTATTAAGAGCTAATAAGTCAAAGTTTCAGTCAAATTAATCATTTTGACTGACTGTTTTTACGTAGATGATAAGTAAAAAAGCAGTCGGAACTAGAATGAACAGCGCAGTAGCAATAAATGCGAGAATATTGACTTCCATAATCTCATCGGTTTTTTGCTTCGCAATAACTCGGGATCTAATCCCATAGAAGAAAGTATTTCTCATGTAATGTAAATTCAATGGGATGGATTGCATCTTGATGATACTGAATCGGATCAATATTATGAATAACAATATCTGATCTATTAAATAGATTCATGGTCGAGAATTAAATAGTATAACATAGGAAGATCTTTTATCCATATTAAATCCAAAGTGGAATTACCGATCCAATCTAGAATCCCATTGAATTTCTCATCTTTTTCCACTCTTTATTTTATATAACCAACCAATCATCGTCCTTATAACAATCATCTAATCTAAGGCCGAAGTGTCATCTGACCGGTGCGGTCTTCCATTACCCAAAAAGTAGGAGTCAAATGGAAAAGGAACGAGTTCGAAACGAAGTTTTTTTAATGACCCAATCAATCTTCTTAGAAGACTGATAAATGTTGATAAAGATAGGTCCCAGGTATAAAAAAGATCGAATATTCCGACAAATTCACTATTTTATTTAGTTTTTTTTCTTTCTTCGATGGGACCCTTTAAAATAAACAAAAGAAATAAAAAGAAAAAAAAAAGAATTCCCTTCCTAGAAACAAGAGGGGCGGATCTTTATTTGATCCTTCTTTATTAGTCTCCCTTCCTTAGATTGGAACTGGGATACGTACATCCAAACTTCAGCATGCAATTTGGATGAGATAGATAGATTGTTTTCAATTATTAATTAAGATGAAATTGGAACTAGAAACTAGAAAAGGGATTTTCATCCCAAATATGCCCCAGTCGGGGTAACTCAATTAATTTAATTGAGTATCGTAACGAATACCATTTTTTTTTATGTAGCCCTCGGAAACATATGGGTATTCTATTTCATTGAATAGGAGCAATCGAAAAAGCGAAAGCAGTATTGTCTCTCTTGGAATCATAAGTATGGTGATACCTCCGACTACATATGTATGTCTCTCTCCCATCAATCAATATTAGTTGAAGTAATTGGAATTCCCATCTTTTTTTGATTCGAATCAAAAAAAGAAAGAAATTAAGGATCCCCTCAGGTAACTCGATCCTACTCTTTGTCCCCTTTCTTCACAGAAAATGGAGAGAGAAATTGATGGATTCACCGCATCGGATCCGAGGTCGGGACTGACGGGGCTCGAACCCGCAGCTTCCGCCTTGACAGGGCGGTGCTCTGACCGATTGAACTACAATCCCAGGGCGAGGTATACAGCATACCTATTTTTATGATTTTATTTGAATTATTTATATTTCAAATAGTCATCTTATAACATAAAGACGACTATTTGAAATACTGCACATGGATATGGACTTTAGTGAGAATGACGGGATTACTAGTAATCCCGTGGTTATTGGCAATAACCAGATCAGAACATGGTAGAAATAAAAAAATGGGATATCACAAAAAAATTTGGACCCCCTTTTTTGCTATCGGACACTTCTAGAGGACAAATTTGGTTATATCATTCTTATGGATCGGCGAATTAGTGGGCCGAGCTGGATTTGAACCAGCGTAGACATATCGTCAACGAATTTACAGTCCGTCCCCATTAACCGCTCGGGCATCGACCCAGGAAGAAAAAATTCTAGGTTTATTGATAATCCATGATCAACTTTCTTTCGTAACACCTTACCCCCAGGGGAAGTCGAATCCCCGCTGCCTCCTTGAAAGAGAGATGTCCTGACCACTAGACGATAGGGGCATACTTGCCCGATCGCCATCATACTATGATCATAGTATGATCAGTTTTTTGGAATTGTCAATATAATGTAATGGTATGACTCGATCAAAAAATATTTCCTGTTTCCATGATTCCATCAAATTGTTTGATTTGTTATTCATGAACATCATAGATATAACAAAGCCCTAAAGTCCCTTAGGGGTTGATTTGTCCGATAGACAGAAAAAGTGAAAGGCCAAATTCCATTTATTTCTTCAATTTTCACTCATTGATTAATTCATCGTTCAGATTGAATATGCCGATCTCTATCTCACACTAATATTAAGACAGGAAATTCATTAAAAAACGATAGAATTTTTTTTTTTTATTAATTCAAAACAAAAGGATGATGTAGAAATCTGGGAAGGGATTCGATGAAATATCTTGTATCTATGTTAGATTAGTACACGTATCAAATCAATTAAGTAAATCTCTTCCTGATAGATCAATAAAAGAAATTAGGATGGCCTTTTGAAATAATTCATTGCATTGCTGCTATTAAAAAAAAAAATAATAATTTGATTACTTTTTATTACTATAGAACTTCCTAGGTAAACCCAATTTATTGTTCCTGAATAAGCCTATATTCATACATGTATATAGTATATATATAGGTACATGCAGTAGACTGATAACAACCAATGGCTTCTTCATGAATTGAAGATAATGGGCCCTTTTAACTCAGCGGTAGAGTAACGCCATGGTAAGGCGTAAGTCATCGGTTCAAATCCGATAAAGGGCTTTTACAAGAAGTTCCGGTCTTAAATCTTAGACTTTTTTATTTAGCGGATATACAAAATAAATGCAAATTTTTTATTTTATTTATTTATCTTTCTTATTAAAGATTATTTCATAATAATAAATAAAATAAAGAATTTCATAATAAGAAAGAAGACTGTCCGCATGATGAATTTCGAATTCGACTGAATTCAAATTGAAATATTTGTTCATTCGAATGAAACATTTGTTCATTAAGATAAGTTCATTAGGATAATAAGTAATCCCATTTATTAGATTAAGGGGATTCCTATGTCACTACAGGCTATACTTCTCCCAATTTTTCATTTCATTATTCTATTCCTATTTGTTTTTTTTGTTCTGGTACATAGATCTATTCTAGATACCCAATCCCGGTTATGAATCGCCAAACCAAAGTCTTCCTAATTCTCAATTGTTCTAATAAAATAGATCGGAAAAATTCGAAATCAAGAAAATAAAAAGTAAGTGGACCTGACCCATTGAATCATGAATATATCATCTATTCTGATATTAACAAATAGTCGATACAGATGAAATTGTAGAAGCGGACTTTTTTTTTTTTCCTTGGACCACACAAGAATTTGTCGATATTTCCGATTGAATCTTCTTGTTTGTTCATAAATGCTCCATAGGAATAAATCACTATTCCTTTCCTCCACCGAAAAATGTTTATTCCGAATCACAAATCCGTTTCAATATCTTTTCTTTGATTCCATAAAAAGATCTGTTTCTATTTATATAGGATTTAGATATGGATATCAGATCATCGCTTCATTTCATGTACCAAAAATTTCCACATTGATGCATCAGATATTTTTGTTCCGCCAATGCAATGGAGAGCGAATACGAGAAAGCTACTTTCATTTTTAATCTCCATTTCCTATTTTATTTAGATTTCAGTTAGAGGTAGGAACAAAAAAGAGAGCTCATTTTTGTTTGTTTTTTTTTTTTTTCTTCTGACGAATAAAGGTAAAGAGTAAAGAGGGAAATATTCGAAATTGCTTTTTTTTTGTTCCACCCTCAAAAAGGTATACTGTAGTATTTTAGATTCATCCGAAGGAAATAGAACTTCAGGAAAAGAAGACAATAACAAATAAAAAACAAT